TTCAATTCGATCTATGGATTGGATAAACTATTCACTGACAGAAAAAAAAATGAAAGATCTGAATGCCAGAACAAAGACAATAAGAAATCAAATAGAAAAAATTACAAAAGAAAAGAAAAAACGATTTCTAATCTCAGAAAGAAATATTAGTCCTAACAAACTAAGTTATAATGCTAAAAGATTAAAATTTAAATCATCAAAAAATATTTTACAGATATTAAAAAGAAACAATGCTCAATTAGTCCGTAAATCATATTTTTTTATCAAAATTTTGATTGAAAAGATATATATAGATATCCTTCTAGCTATCATTAATATTCCGAGGATCAATGTACAGTTTTTTCTTGAATCACCAAGAAAAATGATTAATAAATACATTTATATGTATAATAAAAAAGAAAATAACAAAAGAATTGATAAAACAAATCAAAATACACCAATTCACTTTATCTCGATTATAAAAAAGGCATTAAATTATAGTAATTTTAATAAGAACTCGAAGATTTTTTATAACATAACCTCCTTGTCACAAGCGTATGTATTTTACAAATTATCACAAGTCCAAGTTATTAACCTATATAAGTTAAGATCTGTCCTTCAATATCATGGAGCATCCCTTTTTCTTAAGAATGAAATAAAAGATTATTTTGGAGTCCAAGGAAGATTTCAGTTCAAATTAAAAGATACAAATTTTAGAAATTCTGTAATGAATGAATGGAAAAACTGGGTAAGAAGTAATTATCAATATAAATACGATTTATCTCAGATCAGATGGTCTAGCTTAATATCGCAAAAATGGCGAAATAGAATGAATCAACAGCATATGATTCAAAATAAAGATTTAAATAAATGGAATTTATATGACAAAGACCAATTAATTCATTATGAAAAACAAAATAATTTTGAAGTAGATTCATTATCGAACCAAAAAGATAATTTTAAAAAATACTATAGATATAATATTTTATTATATAAATCCATTAATTATGAAGATAAAAAAGACTCATCTATTTATGAATTACCATTCCAATTAAATAATAAGCAAGAGCTTTTTTATAATTACAAAATAGATAAAAGGAAATTATTTGATATGTCGGGAGGTATCCCTGTCAATAAGCATCTAACAGAAGATGATATTATCGATACGGAAAAAAGCTCGCATAGAAAATATTTGGATTGGAGAATTCTTCATTTTGGTCTTAGAAAGAAAGTCGATATTGAATCCTGGATCGATACCGGAACCAAACAAAAAAAAAACCTTTTTGATTGGATGGGAATGAATGAAGAAATACTAGATCGTCCCACATCAAATTTAGAATTTTGGTTCTTTCCAAAATTTGTGATACTTTGCAACGCATATAAGATAAAATCATGGGTGATACCAATCAAATTACTTTTTTTAAATTTTAATGGAACTAAAAATGTTAGTGAAAATAAAAAAATCAACAAAAAGAAAAATAATGATCCTTTTATATCTATATCATCAAATGAAACAAAATCCATTCAATTAAAGAATCAAAATCATGAAGAAAAAGAGTCTGAGGATCAAGTAGATCTTGAATCAGTTCTAGTAAACCAAGAAAAAGATGTTGAAGAAGATTATGTAAGATCAGACAGGAAAGAGCGTAGAAAGAAAAAGCAATACAAAAGTAATACGGAAGCAGAACTTGATTTCTTGCTAAAAAGGTATTTATGCTTTCAATTAAGATGGGATGATTCTTTAAATGAAAAAATAATCAATAATATAAAAATATATTGTCTCCTGCTTAGATTGACAAATCCACGAGAAATTATTATATCCTCTATTCAAAGGGGAGAACTGAGCCTAGATATTCTAATGATTCAGAAAGATTTAACTCTTACAGAATTGATGAAAAAGGGAATATTGATTATCGAATCAACCCGTCTGTCGGTAAAAAATGATGGAAAATTTATTATGTATCAAACCATAAATATTTTATTGGTTCATAAGAGAAAACAACAAATTAATCAAAGATACAGAAAAAAAAACTATATTGATAAAAAGAATTTTACCGAATCTATTGTAATAAATCAAAGTTTAACTAGAAATAAAGACAAAAATAATTATGATTTACTTGTTCCCGAAAATCTTTTATCCTCTAAACATCGTAGAGAATTGAGAATTCTAATTTCTTTCAATTCAAAAAATGGAAATGATATAAATACAGAAATTATCAATAATAATAACATAAAAAACCACGCTCACATTATAGATAAAAGCAAACGTTTTGATAGAGATAAAAATAAACTAATTAAATTAAAACTTTTTCTTTGGCCCAATTATCGATTAGAAGATTTAGCTTGTATAAATCGCTATTGGTTTGATACCAATAATGCTAGTCGGTTTAGTATGATAAGGATACATATATGTCCACGATTAAAAATTCGGTAAAGGTCCATTTGTCATATATATCCCATAGCATATCTAATCTAGTATATGAAATATATGAAAACAAGGAGAGGTCCATATACATTGTTTTACATCCCATATTCCATTCTGATACATGGAATTCAATCATGTATCAATTTGATCTATAAATGAATCAATCCAATTTTTCGTTTTAAATTTTTAGATATAGATATAATTTTTTTTTCTTTTGTAAGGGAAGAAATATACCATTCTTTATGTATTTCTAACCGAATAAAAAAAAAAATTGGATTGATTAATGTTGACAAAATTAGGAATTCCTAACGAATTGAAGATTATTGTGTATACCAAATTCAAACAAACTGACATTCTTATTTAACATTACATTATTTATTATTACTGATCAATAAAACTATCTTAAAAAGGCGGGAGGAGGGGGATTTCATTTTATGGTAAAAAGTTCATTCATTTCAATTATTTCACAAGAAGACAAAAAAGAAAACAAGGGATCCGTTGAATTTCAAATAGTAAGTTTTACTAATAAGATACGAAGACTTACTTCACATTTGGAATTACATAGAAAAGACTATTTATCTCAAAGAGGTTTACGGAAAATTCTAGGAAAACGCCAACGACTACTGTCTTATTTGGCAAAGAAAAATGGAGTACGTTATAAAGAATTAATTAGCCAGTTGAACATTCGGGAATCAAAAACTCGTTAATTTGAAGAGTCTTTTTTTTTTTTTATTATTTGATTTATTAGATCTTAAACTTGAATTTTGATGAACTTCTTTTCGTTTTCAGTAATTCATGGAAAAATAAATCGAGGAACCCCCTATGAATGTACCAGCTACAAGAAAGGACTTTATGATAGTCAATATGGGTCCCCACCACCCATCAATGCATGGCGTTCTTCGACTCATCCTTAGTCTAGACGGTGAAGATGTTATTGACTGTGAACCAATATTAGGTTATTTACACAGAGGGATGGAAAAAATTGCGGAAAACCGAACAATTATACAATATTTGCCTTATGTAACACGTTGGGATTATTTAGCTACTATGTTTACAGAAGCGATAACAATAAATGGACCGGAACAGTTGGGAAATATTCAAGTACCTAAAAGAGCTAGCTATATCAGAGTAATTATGTTGGAGTTGAGTCGTATAGCTTCTCATCTCTTATGGCTTGGCCCTTTTATGGCAGATATTGGTGGGCAGACCCCTTTCTTCTATATTTTTAGAGAAAGAGAGTTAATATATGATTTATTCGAAGCTGCCACTGGTATGAGAATGATGCATAATTATTTTCGTATCGGAGGAGTAGCAGCTGATCTACCTCATGGCTGGCTAGATAAATGTTTGGATTTCTGCGATTATTTTTTAACAGGAGTTGCTGAATATCAAAAACTTATTACGCGAAATCCTATTTTTTTAGAACGCGTTGAAGGAATAGGTATTGTTAGTGCAGAGGAAGCAATAAATTGGGGTTTATCAGGACCAATGCTACGAGCTTCCGGAGTACGATGGGATCTTCGTAAAGTTGATCATTATGAGTGTTATGACGAATTTGATTGGGGAGTCCAGTGGCAAAAAGAAGGGGATTCATTAGCTCGTTATTTAGTCCGAATTGGTGAAATGACGGAATCCGTAAAAATTATTCAACAGGCTTTGGAAGGGATTCCAGGGGGGCCTTATGAAAATTTAGAAACTCGAAGTTTTGATAGAGAAAGGAATCGAGAATGGAATGATTTTGAATATCGATTTATTAGTAAAAAAACTTCTCCCGCCTTTGAATTGCCGAAACAAGAACTTTATGTTCGAGTTGAAGCACCAAAGGGAGAGTTGGGAATTTTTCTAATAGGGGATCAAAGTAGTTTTCCTTGGAGATGGAAAATTCGCCCGCCGGGTTTTATCAATTTGCAAATTCTTCCTCAATTAATTAAAAGAATGAAATTGGCTGATATTATGACAATACTAGGTAGCATAGATATTATTATGGGGGAAGTTGATCGTTGAAATGATAATTGATACAACAACAGTACAAGCTATCAATTCTTTTTCCAGATTGAAATCCTTAAACGAAGTCTATGGAATTATATGGATGCTTGTCCCTATTTTGACTCTTGTATTGGGAATCACGATAGGCATATTAGTAATTGTGTGGTTAGAAAGAGAAATTTCTGCAGGGATACAACAACGTATTGGACCTGAATATGCCGGTCCTTTTGGAGTTCTTCAAGCTCTAGCGGATGGAACAAAACTACTTTTCAAAGAAAATCTTTTTCCATCTAGAGGAGATACTCGTTTATTCAGTATCGGACCATCCATAGCAGTCATATCAACGCTATTAAGCTATTCAGTAATTCCTTTTGGCTATCACTTTGTTTTAGCAGATCTAAATATCGGCGTCTTTTTATGGATTGCCATTTCAAGTATTGCTCCCATTGGACTTCTTATGTCAGGATATGGATCAAATAATAAATATTCCTTTTTAGGTGGTCTACGAGCTGCCGCTCAATCGATTAGTTATGAAATACCATTAACTCTCTGTGTATTATCCATATCTCTACGTGCGATTCGTTGAAACAAAAATTTTTCCCTATTCCCTTTTTCTTTATATAGGAAGAAGGTAAAATTAATTGAATATATATCTTTATTTTTTTATTCATCATTTGAATTGATGAACTAAATTAGATAGTTATATGAGTGAAAGAAAACAGCTTCTAAATTTGCAGTAAAAAAAATCGAGACTCATTTCTTATGTACAACAGTAAAGCAGAAATAAACATAAGAAGATGAGATCATTTGTCCCAAAATTGGTTGATTAGTCATCCTGGCTTGAAAGCGGGCTCAAAGAATCAACCTTAGTGAGTTTTTACTATCATTTATATATATATATTACTGTAATGCTACCGAGCAGTTGAGTAAAAATAAAAATGAGTGGATGGTTAGGAACACCAAGATACATAAAAGATTAGTAATAGAATTATTCAAAATAAAAGAATATTAATTGGGGCTTTAAATTAGTAGAAATGATCAGGCAGTACTCCCCATGATTCCGATCCAGAGTACGCTCCTATCCACCAATTAAACAAATGACTATCAGGAACGAACTAATCCTTTACCTTTTTTTTTTCAGAAGGAAGAATAGGAACAAAAAAAAGAATAGAATTACAATAGAAAAAGAAAAAAAAGAGATCCTTTTTCTTCTTTCTTTCCTATATTGATATTCATAGAAATCGAATTCGTGTCATAATTCATGAAATAATGGACTGTCTAATTATTTTTCGTAATCGAAAATGATAGGTTAAAATATTTATTGGTATTTCTACAAGAAGTATTTTATTGAAAGATTTAAGTTATTGCTCAAGAAAGAAAAATTGAAATTCTTAAAAGATGAGATCAATTCAGAAGTACTTTATTTTAGTATTATAACAGACAGAATTACATTGGTCAAATTTTGGAATTGGGGGGGGCATCCGATAGATTTGGATCCTATTTATCCTACAAATATATCGAGATAAATAATATGATCTGGCCCTTAGATTTATTTATGGCCTTCGAGGAGCCATATGAGGTGAAAATCTCATGTATGGTTCTGTAATAGCGATGGGAACAGTGATGTCATCACCGACTATGATTATCTAACAGTTCAAGTACAGTTGATATAGTTGAGGCACAATCAAAATATGGTTTTGGGGGATGGAATTTGTGGCGTCAACCTATAGGATTTATCATTTTTTTCATTTCTTCCCTAGCAGAATGTGAGAGATTACCTTTTGATTTACCAGAAGCAGAAGAAGAATTAGTAGCAGGTTATCAAACCGAATATTCGGGTATCAAATTTGGTTTATTTTATGTTGCTTCCTATCTAAACTTATTAGTCTCTTCATTATTTGTAGCAGTTCTTTACTTGGGCGGTTGGAATATCTCTATTCCGTACATATCCGTTCCGGAGTTTTTTGATTTTGAAATAAATAAAGTAGGTAGAGTCTTTGGAACAACAATGGGTATTCTTATTACATTGGTTAAAACTTATTTGTTCTTGTTCATTCCTATCACAACAAGATGGACTTTACCTAGACTAAGAATGGACCAACTATTAAATCTTGGATGGAAATTTCTTTTACCTATTTCTCTTGGCAATCTATTATTAACAACCTCTTCCCAACTCTTTTCACTATAAAGTAATTCTTTTCTATATTTATAGTTTGTCTCAAACAAGATAAAGAAACAAATATAAAATTATTCATAGAGATTCACGATATGTTCCCTATGGTAACTGGGTTCATGAATTATGGTCAACAAACCATACGGGCTGCAAGGTACATTGGTCAAAGTTTCATGACTACCTTATCCCACGTAAATCGTTTACCTGTAACTATTCAATATCCTTATGAAAAATTAATCACATCGGAGCGTTTCCGCGGTCGAATCCATTTTGAATTTGATAAATGCATTGCTTGTGAAGTATGTGTTCGTGTATGTCCTATAGATTTACCTGTTGTTGATTGGGAATTGGAAACTAATATTCGAAAGAAACGATTGCTTAATTACAGTATTGATTTCGGAATCTGTATATTTTGTGGCAACTGTGTTGAGTATTGTCCAACTAATTGTTTATCAATGACTGAAGAATATGAACTTTCTACCTATAATCGTCACGAATTGAATTATAACCAAATTGCTTTAGGTCGTTTACCAATGTCAGTAATTGACGATTATACAATTCGAACAATTTTGAATTCACCTCAATCTTTAATCAAAATGGGCAAACCCCCTTTGATTAAAGATTGATTGAAGAGTCATTTTTAATCATTAAACAAAGATCTAGGTTTGATCTAAAAGTCTGAAATATTTTTTTTTTCATTTTGTTTGGTCAATAACTACAAAAGCTACAAATCCCAACTAGCGATTGGATTTGATTGATTGGTAAGAATTGCAGCGCAGCTTAATTTGGATTGAAAATCTATTAATATAGTCATAATTCTATCCATAATTATTTCTATTTCGAAATAGAAATAAAAATTAAAGTGTCAATTTTTATTTTTTCGAGAAAGAATGAGATTAGTCCGATAGCGGTACTACAGTAATTTAAACCTTTTAGGATTTAATTCAATTAGGAACCCATTCTAAATAAGTTTTTCCTGGTCGGGTCAATAAAGTCATGAAAAAAAAAAAAAAGAATTTGATTTTTTTATCTTTTATTTTACGTACAATGAATTTACCTGGACCAATACATGATTTTCTTTTAGTCTTTCTAGGATTAGGTCTTATATTAGGAGGTCTAGGAGTGGTATTACTTACCAATCCCATTTTTTCTGCCTTTTCATTAGGATTGGTTCTTGTTTGTATATCCTTATTCTATATTTTATCAAACTCTCATTTTGTAGCTGCGGCGCAGCTCCTTATTTATGTGGGAGCTATAAATGTTTTAATTTTATTTGCTGTGATGTTCATGAATGGTTCAGAATATTACAAAGATTTCAATCTTTGGACTGTTGGGAATGGTCTTACTTCTCTAATTTGTACAAGTCTTTTTGTTTTACTAATTACTATTATTTCAAATACAACATGGTATGGGATTATTTGGACTACAAGAGCAAACCAGATTATAGAGCAAGATTTGGTAAGTAATGGTCAACAAATTGGAATTCATTTATCAACAGATTTTTTTCTTCCATTTGAATTTATTTCAATAATTCTTTTAGTTGCTTTGATAGGTGCGATTGCCACGGCTCGTCAGTAATAAATCTTTTTAATTGGCAATCGCAATCCAAATCAGACTTTATTCTATGTTATCACATTTATTTTAAGATTATTCATATATAAATTCTTTTATTCGATCTATATTCCAATCTATTTTTTTTGTTTTGTACTTGTGATATTCTTATTCTAGTCAATCTAATCTGTTGATGTTAAATTGTTGTTCATTGTTCATATTGAAATAAATCGAAATCGATAAGGAGTTGGGCGATGATGCTCGAATATGTGCTTGGTTTGAGTGCTTATTTATTTTCTATCGGTATCTATGGATTGATCACGAGTCGAAATATGGTTAGAGCCCTTATGTGTCTTGAACTTATATTGAATGCCGTCAATCTAAATTTCGTAACATTTTCTGATTTTTTTGATAGTCGACAATTAAAAGGAAATATTTTATCAATTTTTGTTATATCTATCGCAGCCGCTGAAGCAGCTATCGGGCCGGCTATAGTTTCGTCAATTTATCGTAACAGAAAATCAATCCGTATCAATCAATTGAATTTGTTGAATAAGTAGTATTAATCATATAAAATATTTAGATTCATTAATTTGAATTGACATCTATAATACATAGCGTATCTGATAATGTTTACGAAAACGTAAGAAATTAAAGTATCTTGGTTCTATCTCATGAGTCGATCCGAAATTGAATAGACAAATTATGATAAATCATTGATTCATCTGGTGTCTAAATATATGATTCATTAAAAAATTTACTAGATCGAAAATTTATGACGTAAAAAAAAAAAAAAATTATAGATCCAATGTCACATTCAGTAAAAATCTATGATACATGTATAGGGTGTACTCAATGTGTCCGGGCCTGCCCCACGGATGTATTAGAAATGATACCTTGGGACGGGTGTAAAGCTAAGCAAATTGCTTCTGCTCCAAGAACAGAAGACTGTGTTGGCTGTAAGAGATGCGAATCCGCCTGTCCAACTGATTTCTTGAGTGTTCGAGTTTATCTATGGCATGAAACAACTCGAAGCATGGGTCTAGCTTATTAATACTTTCCAGAAAAAACCACTTGAATACATTTGATTTTTTGTTTACCGACAAAAACCCGTACTCAAAAAATAATAATAATAAAAAAAAAAATAGATTAGGTTTTCGAGTACGGGTTTTTCTTGTCCAAGTGTATCTTGTCTTTACCACGAATTCTTTTCCTTGGTTAACAATATTTGTAGGTTTACCAATATCCGCGGGTTTCTTGATTTTCGTTTTCCCTCATAGAGGAAATAAGGTAATTAGGTGGTATACTATATTTATATGTGTACTAGAACTCCTTTTAATGACCTATGCATTCTCTTATTATTTCCAATTGGACGATCCCTTAATCCAATTGACGGAGTCTTATAAATGGATTAATTTTTTTGATTTTTACTGGAGATTAGGAATAGATGGACTTTCTCTAGGACCTATTTTACTGACCGGATTTATCACCACTTTAGCTACTTTAGCGGCTCGGCCAATTACTCGGGATTCCCGATTATTTCATTTTTTGATGTTAGCAATGTATAGTGGTCAAATAGGATTATTTTCTTCTCAAAATCTTTTACTTTTTTTCATTATGTGGGAGTTAGAATTAATTCCTGTTTATCTACTTCTAGCCATGTGGGGGGGAAAGCAACGTCTGTATTCAGCTACAAAATTTATTTTGTATACTGCAGGAAGTTCTGTTTTTTTATTAATGGGGGCCTTAGGTATCGCTTTCTATGCTTCCAATGAACCAACATTCAATTTTGAAACATCAGCTAATCAATCATATCCTGTGACCTTGGAAATACTATTCTATATTGGATTTCTTATTGCTTTTGCTGTCAAATCACCGATTATACCCTTACATACATGGTTACCAGACACCCATGGAGAAGCACATTACAGTACTTGTATGCTTTTAGCTGGAATCTTATTAAAAATGGGAGCATATGGATTGGTTCGAATAAATATGGAATTATTATCCCACGCCCATTCTATATTTTCTTCTTGGTTGATAATAGTAGGCGCAATACAAATAATCTATGCAGCTTCAACATCTTCTGGTCAAAAAAATTTAAAAAAAAGAATAGCCTATTCTTCTGTATCTCATATGGGTTTTACAATTATAGGAATTTACTCTATAAGCGATATGGGACTCAACGGGGCCATTTTACAAATAATATCTCATGGATTTATCGGCGCTGCGCTTTTTTTCTTGTCAGGAACAAGTTATGATAGAATACGTCTTGTTTATCTTGACGAAATGGGCGGAATGGCTACCCTAATGCCAAAAATATTCATGATGTTCAGTATCTTATCATTAGCTTCTCTTGCATTACCGGGCATGAGCGGTTTTTTTGCGGAATTGGTAGTATTTTTTGGAATAATTACCGCCAAAAAATTTTTTTTAATGCCAAAAATACTAATTACTTTTGTAACGGCAGTTGGAACGATATTGACTCCTATTTATTTATTATCTATGTTACGCCAGATGTTCTATGGATACAAGCTGTTTAATGCCACAAATTCTTATTTTTTTGATTCTGGACCACGAGAATTATTTGTTTCGATTGCTATCCTTCTGCCTGTAATCAGTATTGGTATTTATCCGGATTTCGTTTTCTCATTATCAGTTGACAAGGTCGAAGCTATTCTATCTAATTATTTTTATAGCTAATTTTTTTTTATAGGTAATTATTATAATTTTATAGGTAGTTATTAGTTATTATAAAATAAAAAAAAAACGGAATTGTAATCAGATATGTTTAGCATTTGCGAGAACCTTTTGAATCACTCAAGTAATGGAGTGATTCAAAAGGTTCTCAACGACTTACCTGAAACTTCTTATATATATATGTTAAGCTGTCCTATGGTTATATTTGTCAAACTCTTTCTTCAATTCAATTAGATATTAATGTAAATGAACCATAACTATGTAGTCCTATTCCTAATAAATTAACCCCAAAATAGCATATCCAGATTATAAGAAAACCGATAGAAGCGACAATTGCAGAATTTAAACCTTCCAAATTCTTATTTGTTCGAGTATGGAAATAAATCGCGAATATGGTCCAAGTAATAAATGCCCAAGTTTCTTTTGGGTCCCAATTCCAATATGATCCCCATGCTTCATTAGCCCAGACTGCTCCTGAAAGAATACCTATGGTTAAAAAAAGAAACCCTATACTAAGAATACGAAAACCCCAATGATCTAATTGTTGAATCAATTGAAACCTGTAATAATTCCTAGAAGAAGGAAAAAAAGTATTTTTAAAAATACTTTTTTTTTCCATCATGTATTGGATCTCATCAACGGGAAATGAATCATTTAATAAATTATTGTTTTTACCAACAATTCTTATGACTTTTCGAAATGTAATTACTAGAAGTGCTGCTGACAATAATGATCCACATAAAAGAGCTGCATAGCCCGATACCATCATACTTACGTGCATTATTAACCACTGGGATTGGAGAGCAGGTACTAAGATTTTAGATTGATGCATGTCGGTTAAAAGACCCCAAGTAGCAAAGCCTTGGGTAAAAAAAGTACTTGGTGCGGTTATTGTGCTTAAATAATTTTTATGTTTTTTAAAATATGGAACCATATGAATAATAGAGAAAATCCATGAAAGAAATATTAATGATTCGTATAAATCACTTATTGGTAAATGTCCCGAATAAATCCAACGAGTAATTAGTAATCCTGTTAGGCAGAAAAAAGTAGTTAACATGCCTTTTTCTGACGAATCATAGAGTCCCACGAATTCATTAACTAATAAGGTTAGAAAATGAATTATAATTACAATTGAAACGACCGAAAAAGATATATGAGTTAATATATGTTCTAAAGTCAAAAATATCATAAAAAAAAAGGGGGAATACTTTAATTATCCATAATTCTACATACGGAATTGAATTCATTATAGGATTTATTCTATCCTTTTAATAATTAGATAATAATTAGATAATTTAAAAATAGATAATTTAAAAATGTTATGCCGCCACTCGGACTCGAACCGAGATGCTCTAGCACTGCTTCCTAAGAGCAGCGTGTCTACCGATTTCACCATGGCGGCTTGCTCAAAATTATAATAACCTTTTTTTATTCAATCGGCGAGCTTGAAGGAGTTAATTCAATGTAATATTTTTTTAGAAACATTAAAATTAATGAAAAAAAAATTCATTTTTTTTTTTCATTTTTTCAATTTCAACATTCCATTCAAGGGATTTCTGAAACTATTTTATTGTATTAATCCTTAGGGTTTCGTTAGGTAGAAAATTTGTGTTAAGGTTTAGCAACTCCATTAGGTATTGATTTATGGACATATAATATAACAAAAAAGTTTAGAGTTCTGTTCCGGACTTTTAAATTCTTTAAAATTGAAAAATCTTATCTAATTTAATGTATATACCTTGATACATTATCCAGCCCAAACATATGATCTAAACTAGATCAGTCAAAATTTACACATTTTTATCTACCTGGTACTTCTTTAAATTGGATTGAAGGCATCAAAGGTTCTATTTTCTATAGTGATTAAAAATAAAAATTGTCAAGACAGTTATAAAATAAGTTAAACTTAATTCATTTTTTTTTTTTTGATTGACTGATTCTTTAAAAATTAAAAAGAGATAAGAGTCAATGAATCATAAACAAGAAAGAATTCATTTTTTTTTTTTAATTAAAAATAATAAGATTTTTTTTATGGAACATACATATCAATATTTATGGATTATATCTTTCGTTACACTTCCAGTCCCTATGTTAATAGGAATGGGACTCCTACTTTTTCCGGTGTCAACAAAAAAGCTTCACCGTATATGGGCTTTTCCCAGTGTTTTATTGTTAAGTATAGTTATGGTTTTTTCGACTGATCTGTTTATTCAGCAAATAAATAGCAGTTCCATTTATCAATATGTATGGTCTTGGACCATCAACAATGATTTTTCCTTAGAGTTCGGGCACTTGATTGACCCACTTACTTCTATTTTGTTAATATTAATTACTACGGTTGGAATTTTGGTTCTTGTTTATAGTGACAGTTATATGTCTCATGATCAAGGCTATTTGAGATTTTTTGTTTATATGAGTTTTTTCAATACTTCAATGCTGGGATTAGTTACCAGTTCGAATTTAATCCAAATTTATATCTTTTGGGAATTGGTTGGAATGTGCTCTTACCTATTAATAGGTTTTTGGTTCACACGACCTATTGTGTCCAATGCTTGTCAAAAAGCATTCGTAACTAATCGTGTAGGCGATTTTGGTTTATTATTAGGAATTTTAGGTCTTTATTGGATAACAGGCAGTTTCGAATTTCAGGATTTGTTTGAAATATTCAATAACTTGATTTATAATAATGATAATGAGGTTCATTTTTTATTTGTTACCTTGTGCGCTTTCCTATTATTTTCCGGTGCAATTGCTAAATCGGCGCAATTCCCCCTTCATGTGTGGTTACCGGATGCCATGGAAGGACCTACCCCTATTTCGGCTCTAATACATGCTGCTACCATGGTAGCAGCGGGAATTTTTCTTGTAGCTCGACTTCTTCCTCTTTTCGTAGTTATACCTTACATAATGAAGCTAATAGCTTTGATAGGTATAATAACAGTACTATTAGGAGCTACTTTAGCTTTTGCTCAAAAAGATATTAAGAGAGGTTTAGCTTATTCTACAATGTCTCAATTGGGTTATACGATGTTAGCTTTAGGTATGGGCTCCTATCGAGCCGCTTTATTTCATTTGATTACTCATGCTTATTCGAAAGCATTGTTGTTTTTAGGATCTGGATCCATTATTCATTCAATGGAAGGTATTGTTGGCTATTCTCCGGATAAGAGTCAAAATATGGTTCTTATGGGTGGTTTAACAAAACATGTTCCAATTACAAAAATTGCTTTTTTATTAGGAACCCTTTCTCTTTGTGGTATTCCACCTCTCGCCTGTTTTTGGTCCAAAGATGAAATTCTTAATGATAGTTGGTCGTATTCACCTATTTTCGCAATAATAGCTTTTTCCACAGCAGGATTAACTGCATTTTATATGTTTCGGGTTTATTTACTTACTTTTGAAGGGCATTTAAATATTTATTTTCAAAATTATAGTGGTAAAAAAAACAGCGCATTCTATTCAATATCTTTATGGGGTAAACAGGGATCAAAAATCTTAAAAAAAAAAATGCGTTTATTACCTTTATTAACAATAAATAATAAAAATAATAATGAAAGAGCTTCTTTTTTTTGTTTTTTTTGGAAGAAAATATATCAAACTGGTGGTACTGTAAGAAAGATGACGTGTCCTTTTATTACTATTAATCATTTTGGTACTAAAAGAATTTTTTCCTATCCCCAGGAATCGGATAATACTATATTATTTCCGATGCTTGTTTTGGTACTATTTACCTTGTTTATTGGAGCTATAGGAATACCTTTCAATCAATTCAATAAAGAAGAAATGAATTTGGATATATTATCCAAACTGTTAATTCCGTCTTTAAGTCTTTTACATCAAAATCAAAATGAGTCTGTAGATTGGTATGAATTTGTAACAAATTCAACTTTTTCAGTTAGTATAGCTTCTTTTGGGATATTTATAGCGTCTTCTTTATATAAGCCGATTTATTCATCCTTACAAAATTTGAAATTCCTTAATTTGGTTGCTAAAAAAGGTCCTAAGAGAATTCTTTGGGACAAAATAATAAATGTGATATATGATTGGTCCTATAATCGTGGTTACATAGATGTTTTTTATACAATATCTTTAACAGAAGGCATAAGAAGATTGGCGGAATTAACTTCTTTTTTTGATAGACGAGTAATTGATGGAATTACCAATGGAGTTGGCTTTACGAGTT